ACGAATAAAGAATTGACTCCATTAGTGGAAATCAAGTTATTGACTATTTCAAACAAATCCTTAAATTCGAAACTACCCGTTATCCAATAAAGACCTAAGATTCCTAATAATAAACCAAAGTCCCCTACACGATTAGTTACAAACGCTTTTTGGCAAGCATTTGCCGCAATTGGTCGTGTGAACCAAAACCCTATTAATAAATACGAACACATTCCAACCAATTCCCAAAAAATATAAATTTGTATCAAATTCGAACTAGTAACTAATCCCAACATAGAAGTATTGGAAAAACTCATATAAGCAAAAAATCTTAAATATCCTTGATCATGAGACATATAATTGTCACTATAAACAAGAACCATGACTCCAACAGTAGTGATTAATATTAACATAATAGAAGTAAGTGGATCAATCAAGTAGCCGAACTCTAAGGAAAAATCATTATTGATGGTCCACGACCATACATATTGATAGATAGAACTGCCATTTATTTGCTGAATAGCCAGATTGGCCGAAAAAAGCATAACTATACTTAACAAGAAAACACTGGGAAAAGCCCACATACGACGAAGCTTTTTTGTTGCCATCGGAACAAAGAGAAGTCCCACTCCTATTAACATAGGAACTGGAAGTGGAACGAAAGGTATCATCCATGCATATTGATATGTATGTTCCATAAGAAAATCCAACTTTTTTATTCTTAATTAATTATTTCTATTTCCAATTCACCTGCTCTTATCTTTTTCAGAAGGAATCAATAAAAAAAAATCAAGATAGGAAAGAACTCAAATATTCAAATAGAATTCAAAATTCTAATTTTTTTAATTCTTTCCCAACATTTCAAATATTCAAATCAATAAGTTACAATTGGTCAAATGATATAACCAAGTCAATAGTGAAAAGTTACTACTTAGTTATTAACAAAGATATTTATAGAAATACAGAATAGGAAAATTTCAATCATTCTATTATTACAATAATTTATATCCATAGAGCAAGGATACAAAATTATACCAAAAAGAGTATGATATAGATCATAGATCCTCCAATAACTTGACCCAATAAAGCAAACTTCTATTTATGGGAACCCATAAAATTAAGATACCCACCATTTTTTTTACTTTACATAGAGTTGAAAGAATTAATTACTAAAAAGAAAGGCTTTTCTTAAATTTTATTTCTGTATCATTTAATAGATTAATTACTAGTCTTGTTCGATTTTAAAAAATTAAATTAGGTGTACTCTCGTCTCGAATTTGATCAATTAATAGAAAAACGTTAGAATATTCTTTGTGTGTGTGTTTTTTTTTATTTTATTATTTATTCTATTTATATTAGGTAAGGGGTTCTTAAACTTTTTTATTTTTTTTTTCTAAAATGTAGTACGGCGAAAAGAGACGAAGATATGAATTAAAATTTCTTTTCTTATCAACGACAAGTAATTCGATTTCTATGACAGACAGTGAGTGCTATAGATATAGATTCAAATGAGGATATAAAAGTACCAATCAATACGAATTTTTCTCAGATATTGTATGTAATAGAAAAAAATTCTTTTAGAAAAACAAAAAACAAAGTATCACATCATTTCATTTTTCTTTTTTGTCCCTAGTGTAGTGATACTCTATGCGATGCACACGTATCTCTATATTTTTTTTGCATGTTATAAAGGACCTCTATGGAAAAAATATAGAGAGAATGAATAGAAGAAACGATCATTTTGAACAATACATGTCTTTCACATCCAACTATAGCAATGAGCAACCTCTTTATTTTTGAATGGCGGTTCCAAAGAAACGTACTTCTATATCAAAAAAGCGTATTCGTAAAAATATTTGGAAAAGAAAGGGGTATTGGGCAGCGGTAAAAGCTTTTTCGTTAGCAAAATCTCTTTCTACCGGGAATTCTAAAAGTTTTTTTGTGCGACAAATAAATAATCAAACATTGGAATAATCTGAATCGATATGACTCGATAGTATAATTTCATTTACATTTATAAGATGAATAATTTACATTAACTAATGTTTTAATTTTAAACTGATCAATATAAAATGGAACTGACTATTGTGGTATACAGAATATATTTTTCCGTCTAATGGATTCGAAAAAGGTATTTTTTTGTTTTGTTTGACAAAAAAAGTAGGTAAGCCCAAAATACAGGGTTTCACCTTTCTTCTTTCTTTTTAGTAGGTTTTTCAAATTTACAAACAAGATGGGGATTGTTATTTTATTTTCCCCATCGATTTACTTTTCACAACAACAAAAGTCTTCTTTTTCTTATAGAAAAGGAGTTTCTTTTTCTTATAGAAAAGGAGTTTCTTGCCCCAATAGTTATACATCATTAAAACGCATTATTTAAGTTAAGATTTTATAGAGGATATACTATAAGTATAAACTACGTGGAAACCCCCTTTTTTCTATAGCAAAACAGATATAATATAAGATCTTTAGTCAAAATTAATAGATCGTTGAAACTAGATCTCTATCTATATTTATTTTA